AATTTCGATTATAAATGAATTTTCCAGCATTTGACTCCGTACTACTGAAAGATTTAACCGCACGTTTGAAAAATATCCCAAAAAGTGAAATGAATGCTCGAATAATTGGTTTATATGGATCGTTCTTGGTTGAGACCAAACATCAAAATGACATTGCCATAAATGGATAAGATAGTATTTCCATTTATTCATCAAAAGGGGCACATTCTTTGAAACCAGAATGAATTTTCCTCGATATCGAACATAATGAATGAAAGGATCCTTGAAGAATGATAAGGTAGACGAAAAATCATTAGCAAAGACTTCTACAAGATGTTCTATTTTTGCATAGAAATAGATTCGCTCAAAAAGAATGCTAAAAGATATTAATCGTAAATGAGAGGATTTGTTATGTAGAAAAAGGAAGATAGATTCGTATTCACATACATAAAAATTATATAAGAACAAGAAAAATCTTGGATTACTTTTTGAAAAACTAGAAATCGATTTTTTTGGAGTAATAAAAGTATTCCAATTACAATACTCATAAAGAAAGAACCTTAATAAATGAAAGAAAGGGGCATCTTTCACCCAGTATCGAAGGGTTTGAACCAAGATTTCCAGATAGATAGGATAGGGTATTCGTACATCTGACACATAATTTAAATATGTAAATTTATCCTCGAAAAACGGAAAAATTGAATGAATTGATCGCAAATTATTATAAGATTTTATGATTTCTGCCTCCTCTAAGGAAGAACTTAATTGTAGGGAAAATGGAATTTCCACGACGACGGCAAAAACCTCTGATATTTTTTGAGAATACAAATTCTTCTTATACCCAAATTGATTTTTGTTAGAATCATTAGCAGAAATAATCAAATGATTCTGTTGATACATTCGAGTAATTAAACGTTTTACAATTAGTAAACTAGATTTATTGTCATAACCTACATTTTCCACCAAAATTGATCTATTTATATTTAAATCATGACCATAAGCGAGTCCATAAATATACTCCCGAAAAATAAGTGGGTATAGGAAGTCCTGTTGGCGAGATCTATCTAGTTCTAAATATACTTGATATTCTTCCATTTTTGAAATTCGATTTGGTCAAAGGATCAGGGATTCATTGGATTATCAAATGATACATAGTGCGATACAGTCAAAACAGAGTATTCTATATTCGAATTAGAATCAAAAATGAATATGAAGAGATACCTAGAAAACAAGTAAAACCCATCAACGGACTCTCTCTCCTCGCTTTTTCCATCTAATTGTTCTAGGATAAGAAGCTAGTTAGAAATCCTTTATTTTATCAGCCCAATCGCTCTTTTGATTTTGGAAAAAAAAAAAGAATATCTTTATCAATATACTCTTTCTTCTACACATTTATCGCCACCTCATAATGGAGAATAGCTAATAGTTAGGACTCATAACAAAAATCAATAATCCATTCGTGGGAAAAGCTTTTCCCCCATCAAGCACTAATCTATTTTTAACATACAATTAGATGGGGGAATCATTCAAAATGAAAACTCGTTGCTTTTTGTTTCCCTATAATTGGAGCCGCCAAGCTCTATCCCTTTATTAATTCAACCCAACTGAATTTTTTTTGTTTCGAGCCAAGAATTCAAAGAAAAATTTTGGCCGGATCCAATAAGAATGAAATATTTCTTGAATTCGCCATTGATACGACATGCTGCTTTTTCCATTCATTCCTTTCTGGATCAGTCGTGGTCTTACAAACTCTACCGATGGTATGGACGAACCAATTGCTTCATAGAAATGTGTAAAAAATTGAATCGCGCTTAAAAGCCGAGTACTCTACCATTGAGTTAGCAACCCTACTAAAATTAAGAAAATAGGATGTGTAGATCCAATCGCAATAAAAAGAAAAAAAAAAAGATTGAATTGTCTAATAAAATATGACATTAAAATAGAAAAAAAGAAAGAAAAAAATTCAAAATGTCGAAGGCGAATCGATTCTGAACATACAAATGAAGAGATCAGATGAAAATAGAAGAAATTTTATCAAATAAAAAAGAAAATCCAAAATTATAGACCACCTCTTTGTTTACTATGTTATACATTATTTTATATTTTATACATTTTTCTTTTTTTTTTTTATATTTACCTTTGAATCAAAAAAGAACTTCTTGTTTGTATCACAGAAAATACAACGAACCCACTATTTGATGAAGTAAAAAAAAAAAGCATATGGAACGGTAACGTGAATAAATGGATCGATTTATTCACGATCGGATTATATTTGTTTGAGACACTGTTGTCAATATTAGTGTTGAAAAAAGAATACAATCAAGAAAACAAACGAACGAATTAAAATTCGAAAATGAAATCTTAATATTCTATTTATAATTATATTATTAATTATAAATTTTTAATTAGAAATTTATTATTATTTCTATTATTATTATTTAATTTTATTTTCTATTTAATTATTATGTTATAATTGTTATAATTATGAATTTGAAATAGAAATTCTATTCTAAACTAAAAA